TCAAAAATGTATATTTGTGAACAATGTGGATTTCATTTGAAAATGAGTAGCTCAGATAGAATCGAACTTTCGGTTGATCCAGGTACTTGGGATCCGATGGATGACGACATGGTCTCTATAGATCCCATTGAATTTAATTCAGAAGAGGAACCTTACAAAAATCGTATTGATTCTTATCAAACAAAGACAGGATTAACGGAGGCTGTTCAAACAGGTACAGGGCAACTAAACGGGATTCCCATCGCAATCGGGATTATGGATTTTCAGTTTATGGGGGGTAGTATGGGATCCGTAGTAGGCGAGAAAATCACCCGTTTGATCGAGTATGCTGCCAATAAAATTTTACCTCTTCTTCTAGTGTGTGCTTCCGGGGGAGCACGCATGCAAGAAGGAAGTTTGAGCTTGATGCAAATGGCTAAAATATCTTCTGCTTTATATGATTATCAATTAAATAAAAAGTTATTCTATGTATCAATTCTTACATCTCCTACTACTGGTGGAGTGACAGCTAGTTTTGGTATGTTGGGGGATATCATTATTGCTGAACCTAATGCCTATATTGCATTTGCGGGTAAACGAGTAATTGAACAAACATTGAATAAGACAGTACCTGAAGGTTCCCAAGCGGCTGAATATTTATTCCAAAAGGGCTTATTCGATCCAATCGTACCACGTAATCCTTTAAAAGGTGTTCTGAGCGAGTTATTTCAGTTCCACGCCTTTTTTCCTTTGAATCAAAATAAACTTCAGTAGAGTTCTTAAGTGAAATTTTTTTTTGTGGCGAACAATTAGTTAGTTAGTTTATCCGAATAAAAATAAAACAAAATCCGAAGAATGGATTTTTCTTTGGTGACATAAGATTTCATTGTACAAATAAGCATGCGGATAATTCGTTTTTTTTTACCGATATGACGGATTAGTAATCAGTAAACCTCTCTCAACAAAACAACATAAAAAAAACATTCTTCCTTAGAATTCATTGTGGGGCAGGGCAAATAAAAGAATTTCTTGTTCCCCTCTTACGTATGTATATATTATTCAAATGGAGAAAATAGAAAATCTTGCATCTTTCTATTAATAAGGGCCTTTTTCCTAGGAATCCCTGCTGTTGGATCGGATTCTAACGAATCCTTCGGGAATTTGTAATAAATTCTTTAGTTAAGAACAACAGAAGAAGAAAAATAAGTAATAATAATAACGAAAATGGGTTATCATACATATATTTCATGTAGAAAGATGAATAGGTCCGTTTATTTAGTTCTACATTCCTTGCGCTTAGTATATATACTCATTTAGTATACTTAGTATACTTCTATACAATTCTATAAGTATACTATATATACATTTATATACGAATTAGAATATTCTAATAATTAGAATATGAATTCTAATTATTATAGGATATCTTTATACCAATAACAGGTACAAATATTAAATCGAGGTACCCTTTCTATGACAATTCTCAACAGCTTTCCCTCTATTTTTGTGCCTTTAGTGGGCCTAGTATTTCCGGCAATGGCAATGGCTTCTTTATTTCTTTATCTTGAAAAAAATAAGATTTTTTAAATCCGATCGGATCAAGGTCAACTCTCATCTAGTTTTTTTTTTTTCAAAACTTAGCGATGATGGATATCCATTTAGTAGAATAGTGTATAAGACTAAGAGGTGGCTTTCTCCGAGCATAAACGAAAGAGCTCTTATGCATGTGTAAACATGATATATAGGTAAATTAATTCTATCTATTTTCACCTATCTATTTTCAACAATAGGCTGTGATCCGAACTCATGTCTGCAATGAAAGTCAATGTATCTATATGTATGTACCGATCTATAGGGACTCATATGAAGGGGATGCTCTGATTTTATTAGATCTAAGCAATTCGATGACTTACTGCTAAGATCTAATAAAATAGTACTAGTTGATGAGAGTTACTTCGGAAACACAAAAAGGAAACTAAAATCGATTTTCTTTTGGTTATTTCCCCAATTCCAATAAAATGCAACTGGAGCTAGTATGTATGAGTTGGCGATCAGAATATATATGGATAGAGTTTATAGCAGGCTCTCGCAAAACAAGCAATTTCTGCTGGGCCCTTATCCTTTTTTTAGGTTCATTAGGATTCTTAGTGGTTGGAATTTCTAGTTATCTTGATAGGAATTTGCTATCTTTATTTCCGTCTCAGCAAATAAATTTTTTTCCCCAAGGGATCGTGATGTCTTTCTACGGGATCGCGGGTCTCTTTATTAGTTCCTATTTGTGGTGCACAATTACATGGAATGTAGGTAGCGGTTATGATCGATTTGATACAAAAGAGGGAATAGTGTGTATTTTTCGTTGGGGATTTCCTGGAAAAAATCGCCGCATCTTTCTCCGATTCCTTATGAAAGATATTCAGTCCATCAGAATAGAAGTTAAAGAGGGTATTTATGCTCGTCGTGTCCTTTATATAGAAAGCAGAGACTTGGGGGCCATTCCCTTGAATCGTACTGATGAGAATTTGACCCCACGAGAAATTGAGCAAAAGGCTGCGGAATTGGCCTATTTCTTGCGTGTACCAATTGAAGGGTTTTGAAAAATGAACTGAAGAATAAACGCTTTCTCAGCAGGCGGAAACCCCCAAGAATCCTTTTTTTTTTTTTTCATTTTTTCAAAATATTCGAGAGTTTCTTTTTTAATAGAAAAAAAAAAGTTCTTTATTTGAATTTGAATCTTTCGGGCATTCGTCGAAAGGGGGAATCGCTTCGAATATTTGATCAATTGGGATATCTGGAAACAATATTGTTTTTTATTATTTCTTGATTCAAATTCAAATTCGAATGAAGAATTCGAAGTGGATTCTTCTTCGATTTCTGTAGTTTTTCTACACTAGGTTCAAGGACTAACCGCCGAATCACAACTAAAAAAAAGAGACTCGATTTATAGGCGCAATACCTTGTAATAGAACTCATGCTTGATAGAAATATTAGATCGCATAGAATCAACGAATGAGGTGGGTTCATTAACAATTCACAGATGAAAAAATGACAAAAAAGAGCGCATCCATTCCCCTTAGATATCTTTTATCTATAGTATTTGTAGTATTTTTGCCCTGGTGGATCCCTCTCTCATTTAATAAAAATCTGGAATCCTGGGTTACTAATTGGTGGAATACTAGTCAACCCGAAACCTTTTTGAACGATATTCAGGAAAAGTCTATTCTAGAAAAATTCATAGAATTAGAGGAATTATTCCTCTTGGACGAAATGATAAAGGAATTTCCGGAAAGACATCTAGAAAAGCTTCGTATAGGGTTCCAGAAAGAAAGAGTCCAATTAATCAAGATGCACGATGAGGATCATATCCATACGATTTTGCACTTCTCGACAAATACAATCTGCTTTGTTATTCTAAGTGGTTATTCGATTCTGTGTAATGAAGAACTTTTTATTCTTAACTCTTGGGTTCAAGAATTCCTATATAATTTAAGCGACACAATAAAAGCCTTTTCGATTCTTTTCGTAACTGATTTATGTATCGGATTCCATTCGCCCCGCGGTTGGGAACTACTGATTGGCTATGCCTACAACGATTTTGGATTTGCTCATAATGATATTATTCTATCTGTTCTTGTTTCCACTTTTCCAGTCATTCTAGATACGTTTTTTAAATATTGGCTTTTTTCTTATTTAAATCGTGTATCTCCGTCACTTGTAGTGATTTATCATTCAATGACTGAGTGAAAAGCGATTCCATGATCCAATTCGAATATTTCTTATTTTGTACATAAGCAAAGCATTCAAAGCCGTCCTTACCGGACTTTTTCTACCCATCCAGAGGATCCCTCTCAGATTCCAGGAATCCTATATTCCAGTAAAATTATTTCAGTAAATAGCAGAATCGCGGATAGGGAACTATATTAGTGACCTACCTAATTTTATTGTAGAAATTTTCGGGATCAACGATTGGACCATGCAAATTAGAAATACCTTTTCTTCGTTAAAGGGAGAGATTACTCGATTCATTTCCGTATCCCTCATGATATATATAATAACTCGGGCATCGATTTCAAATGCATATCCCGTTTTTGCGCAGCAGGGTTTTGAAAATCCACGAGAGGCAACTGGTCGTATTGTATGCGCGAATTGTCATTTAGCTAATAAGCCCGTCGATATTGAGGTTCCACAAGCGGTACTCCCTGATACTGTATTTGAAGCAGTTGTTAGAATTCCGCATGATATGCAACTGAAACAAGTTCTTGCTAATGGTAAAAAGGGGTCTTTGAATGTGGGGGCCGTTCTTATTTTACCAGAGGGGTTTGAATTAGCCCCCTCCGACCGCATTTCGCCCGAGATGAAAGAAAAGATAGGCAAGCTGTCTTTTCAGACCTACCGACCCACTAAAAAAAATATTCTTGTGATAGGGCCAGTTCCTGGTCAGAAATATAGTGAAATCGCTTTTCCTATTCTTTCCCCGAACCCTGCGACCAATAAAGATGCTCACTTCTTAAAATATCCAATATACGTAGGTGGGAACAGGGGGAGGGGTCAGATTTATCCCGACGGGAATAAAAGTAACAATACGGTTTATAATGCCACAGCTTCGGGTATAGTAAGCAAAATCATACGAAAAGAAAAAGGGGGATACGAAATAAACATAACGGATGCATCGAATGGGCGTGAAGTGGTTGATATTATCCCTCCAGGACCAGAACTTCGTGTTTCAGAGGGCCAATCTATCAAACTTGATCAACCATTAACAAGTAATCCTAATGTAGGTGGGTTTGGTCAGGCAGATGCAGAAATAGTACTTCAAGATCCATTACGTGTCCAAGGCCTTTTGTTCTTTTTGGCATCTGTTGTTTTGGCACAAATCTTTTTGGTTCTTAAAAAGAAACAGTTTGAGAAGGTCCAATTGTCCGAAATGGATTTCTAGATCCGCGGATTTATCAACATCAAGTTTGTAAAAAGAACCAAATTCTTCTTGGCAATTATGTTATGTAAGAGCAAAAAACTTACGAAAA